ACAAACGCGCTACCAAACTGCGCTACATCCCTTTCTTTTCGTTCAATTGGTCTACAGTGTGGAATTCCTGTATTGTTTTCCATACCCCTATTTCTTCTATTGATAGAGAGGATTTCTCTTGCCATTTCTTTTTTTTATCTTTTGATCTCGGTATCATATAAGACATATACATATATTATATACATATATGAATAGAATATATAAGATAATAATTAGAATAGAATTCTATAAGAATAAGATAATAATTCTAATATTATTATTAGAAGATAATATATATATAAAGGTTTATCCACATTTATCTACACATGAAATCGAAATAGTCATAAAGAAAAATAGAAGAAATAGTTGTTGAAAATGTTCAGTTCAGGCGCAGGCGGAGGGGGGGCATATCGTTGCTTTCCGTTTTAGGAAAGTCACAATCTTATTTACCGAATTATTCTACATTGCAATTTGAATTATGAATTTTCGTAGAAATAAAAGAAGTCCGTAACTATATACATTCGATCATATACGTATTACCTTTATGTCTTATAATAAGGAATACCGAGGGAGGATTTCAAATAAAATTAAAATGCGAGATCTAAAAACATATCTCTCCGCGGCGCCAGTAATAAGCACTCTATGGTTCGGGACTTTGGCAGGTCTATTGATAGAGATTAATCGTTTCTTTCCGGATGCGCTGACATTCCCCTTTTTTTCATTGTAATTTATAGTTATTAATATGGGAAGGGATGCAGAAGATTAGAGATACAACCACAGTCAAAAATCTGTGATTAATCCCTCTCCTCCCTCCTTTCTTTTTATTAAAGAGATAGAATCGAATGGGAGCCGGGGGTAGGGTAAGATAAGAGAAAGTAAAGGGTGGGCTCAGTCGAAGGAGAACTCGGCTTCCGATCCCGATTGCCCTTTTATTAATAATAGAGTGAAAGAATGAACCAAAATGTGTTTAGGGAAGATTGTTGTATAGGATACTTAAACAAAGATGTTGGACTGCAATTCTAAATAGAAATAGAGAGAGTTAGAAATCCGTGTATTACGTATTATTTTTGTATTACGTATTATTGAATATTACTCTATTGATTGAAACCAAATCTTTCATAATTAGATTTCGAGGTAGCAACTTCTTTTTTTCGTTTCTTTTTCTTCGCTTTGGGTCGGAAAGAGAGAGGAGTTGGGTGAATCAAAAAACCACAAAAAATAACAAGGAGATTTATTTTATGGCTAAGGGTAAAGATGCCCGAGTAAGGGTTGTTTTGGAATGTACGAGTTGTGTTCGAAATGGTATTAATAATAAAAATAAAAAAAAGGAATCATCAGGCATTTCCAGATATATTACTCAAAAAAATCGACATAATACGTCTAGTCAATTGGAATTGAGAAAATTCTGCCCCCATTGTTTCAAACATACGCTTCACGGGGAGATAAGAGATTGAACCGAAGAGCTTCGTGTCACCTTTCCAAGGAGCATAAAAAGGACATTCATTATATATCTATTATATACTATATATCTTATATAATAAGAATTCGAAATAAGAAATATAAGATATCTTTAATATTATGCTATATTATGCATTATGCTATATATAAACAAAGTAACTCTTTCGAATTTTTCGAATTATAAATAAATCATTTTTGATCCGATCGAAACGGGATTTTCGGGATAAGGAATAAACAAACCATGGATAAACCCAAGCGACTCTTTTTGAAACCCAAGTCCCCTTTTTTGAATTTAAAAAAAAAATGGAAAAAAAAAAAAAAGCGACGCTTTTTCAAAAAAAAGCGACCTTTTCGTCGACGCTTACGCCCACTACAAAAGGGGGACAAAATCCATTATACAAACATTAGTTTTATTTGTCAATTTATTAGTAAACAAGGAAAAATCCTATTAAGACGAGTGAATAGATTGACCTTACAACAACAAGGACTTCTTGATCGTGCTATAAAACAAGCTCGTATTTTATGTTTGGTATCTTTTCAGGAAAAGGACACACTCATCGAAAAAAAAAAAAAGAACGGAGTCGGCCGAAAAAAACAAAACAAAAAAGATTTTTTAGGGAATCCGCCGAAAAAAAAAAGAAAGATTTTTTACAGAGTCGGCCGAAAAAAAATAATAGAATAGGTTAACTCTTCAATTGAATCAAAATTACAACCTGAAGTAAATTGCTGTGTCGTAATAAAAAAAAGAATTAGGGGGGAGGTTCTTTTTTTTATTAATATTATGCACGTGTGTTCATTTTGACGACGATATTTTATCATACTCATATCTTTCGACTCTACCCTGACGGAGTGCATCCTCTAAGGAACTGCGCTTTTAAATTTATAATTTAATTGAATTCAATTTGAATTCAATTAAAAGAACTCAATTAAAAGATAAAATAAAAGATAAAAGAGTTCGGTGGATTCATCCCAATCTCCTTATTTTAGAATCTCACTGGAATTGCGGTACCGCAAATTTTTGAAAAACAATTCCCATTTGAAATAGCTATAAATTGTGTAAAGACAATTCCTATTTGAGATAGCTATTTGTGCAAGCATTTTACGATTAAGAACTAACTGTTCCTTGTATAGATTATACATAAATCGACTATAACTATTCAATACCGCATTTTTGCGAAAACTATTCAATACCGCATTTTTGCGAATTACTCCATTTATCCGAGTGATCCACAAACGACGAAAATCCCTCTTTTGCCTAGCTCTATCACGATAAGCCGAAGCCAACGCTTTTGCTATCTCTTGAGCAATAACTCGAGTAAGGGTTGAATAAGCCCCTCGAGCGCCCGATGCAAATAAATGCATTTTTGCTCGACGTTTCCGAGCTGTAGAGCCTCGCGTAGTTCTGGGCATTAAATAAATGAAACTTTGATGAATAACTAATGTTAATGGATTTGATTTTGCAGTTACTCTTTTCCCTTTCCTAGTTTATTAATAACAAAACATATTTTTCCAATGTATAAAATCAAAATTCCAATGGCTTTTGCTACTCTAACCTTCCCAACCACGATTTTTTCTTTTTTTTCTAGGCATTTCGCCTTGAAATCAAAAATTCTATTCATACTAAGTATCAAAAACTAAGTATCAAAAACACTTTTTAATAAAAAAGAGTAAATAGAAATTAAGTCAATAATAAAATAGTGGGTTCCATCGTTTCTATGGTTCCTTTTTGAACGGTCAGGTCTCCTCTATACACCGGAGCCCCCTCTTTCCTTTAATCAATGTGAGTGGAAACTTGTACAGTTCCCACTCTTTGGCTCTACCTATAAATTATTGAGTAATAGGTCTTTCCCAAAGAGACCTACCTATACAGTAACGGTATGTAATTAGAAAGATTCGCTAGGTAGCTGACCCTCTTAGTCCGTTCTTGCAAGAACAGAGGTATACTCTTTCCGCTTTTAAAATAGAATTTCCCCCCCGCTTAATGGGATAAGCATTTGCTCCCAATGGGGCATTCTTTTTAAATCAAAATTGGGGTGATTGGATTTGAACCAATAAAATAAAAACCATAAATTTCAGACACAGTAGAAGAATATGATAGATTTTTTTCGTTTTTAGATAGGGTTTATTCTATTCTCCAGTACTGCTCGTTGATACTGGACAATTCTTTTCCCAGCCCGTAATCTCGTGATCTGAACGAGTCGCACATACGTCCTAGTACATGTCCCTCGACGCTGAGGGCATCCCCTAAGAGCGGGGGTTCTCGTGGCATTTCTGATTGGCTGTCTTGTGTTTCTAATAAGTTGTCTAGTAGTTGGCATGCTAAATCATATACCTAATGGACTGGTTTAGATCCATCCTAACCGGAAGCTTCTAAATCCCTTATATTTACTTTACTCGATTAATAGAATTTAAGAATTTAAAACGCAATCCGGTAAGAATAGAACATAGATAAGAATAGAACATAGAAAGTCGGGGATTTGAATTTGAGCAAATTCTGTTTCAAAAAGTTTCGTCAAGTACGTCGTCGTCTCTTTTTCTTGGAGCTACCCCATCAACAATTCCATACTTTCGGGCCTGAGTTGCTGACATAAACTTATCGCATTCCAAGTCTACAGTTATAGCCCAGTAGGGTCTTGTTGTTTTTCGTTCATAAATTTCTGTGATGCTGTGGCGCAAGTCTAGTAGTACACGCGCTTCAAGCGCAATTTCGCTTGACTCGTCCTCAAACGCCTTCATACGAGGTTGATGAATCATTACCTTAGCGTTAGTGAATGCTACGCGTAGACCTCCTCCGATCAGAACAACAGATGCCATGGAAGCAGCTATTCCTATGACTACAGTCTGTACCTTATTTCCATAACGTAGAAGGTCCATAGTATCATAAATAGCAAGTCCGGCAAATACGAATCCCCCAGGAGAGTTTATAAACACGGTTGGAGTCCGGTTAGGCTTGTCCTCCCGATCGAGATATACCATAAGACTTACGACGGTGTTTGCGAACTTCATTGTCATTTCTCGGCCTACAAAAATGAGTCCCTCACGATGAAGTACCTCAAATAAGTCATACCACTGGGTTTGTTCTTCTTCTTCTTCTTTTTTTTTTCTTTTTTCCGCGGCCTCTAAAGCATTGTCATCTTTATCGTCATCCTCAAAGCGTACTTGTTTTTGACTCTCAAAATCCTCGTCAGAAAAGTAATCGTCATTCTCACCCTCATCCTCAGAAGCCTGACCAACCTTCTTCTCATTTTCAAATCCCTTACCAAACTCCTCCTCCTCCTCATCCTCAACCCCCTCAACAAGCTCGTTCTCAGAACCCTCACCAAAATCGTCACCAAACTCCTCATCAAACTTCTCACCAAAATCGTCATCGTCAAAGCCTTTTTTTTTACGCTTTACTGGTATGTTACCCTCACTGTCATAGACTACGTGTACTTTTGGAACTCCAACTGGCATAAATATGATAATCAATTTAATCTAACAATTAATGATTGTCGTGTACTTTGAGCTGGAATGTTCTTTTATTATATAGAAATCTTTTATTATATAATAATTTTTTTTATATT